TGGAGTAGCCAAATAAGGCTTAGCTGATCGTATTACCACAGAGTCAACTTGAAGAATTAGAACTTGACCTGATTTTAAATGCGGTCCTTTTTTGGCTATACATACATTTTCACAAAGAAACTGCCCAAGACTAACGATTGTAGATGTCTCTTCACAATAATTGTAATGGAGAAAATACCAATTCAATTTGAATGGATTCAAAATGATGTTACTGCATGAATAGGGATTATAAATTTTACCATTTTCATCCAGTAAATAATATTTAAGTATTTGAAAAATCTGTTTTAAATTGTCAAGTTGCAAATAGTTCGTTACCAAGATCTGATTATGGGTTATTAAATGGGAAAATAAATCGAAATGATAAATTGGAAAGCCTGTTCCTAAGGGGCCCAACGAATTCCTAATTGGAATTAGGGGGTCCTTTTTGATTGAGTCTTTTATCACATTGGGATATTTTACATCGTTGAATGGGCCTATTCGAGAACAATTGGATGATGACAAAATTATCAAAGATTGAGATTCCTTATTTCGATTCAACAATGTATGAATAGTTCCTTGGTTTGGATTAAGGGATTCTTGAATCGTTGCCTTGGAATAGGAATAAATGGAAGAAAACGGATTGCCATTAGCGCGATCTGATCCATTCTCAGAGATCAATCCTGAACCCGGCAGATCGTTCCTTTTTCCGGTATATGAAATAGGTGACTTCGCTAAGTCGATTCTTAGAAAATCTCTAATCAAACCATTTGTCCTTATTTCAACAAAGGAAGCACAGGCCTTTTCGATCTTTTTGTCTTGGTCCCAATTCAACACTAAACAAGTCCGAACTAATTGAATACTTGTGTCCCAAATTTCAAGAATTGGGTCGTAATAAAGGATATAATTGACAACTCGAAGTTGTAGATTATCACTTTCCTGCAAGAGATCCGCTGGGAAAAGTCTTCCTAAATTTATACCATCCGTTTTTTTATATGGGACTACGGGTTGAACCAAAACAAAATACTTTTTTTCATACCTGGAAAGTTTCATTCGTTGGATATAGAGCCAATTTTTCAATTTTTTGTATTCTTTGGAATTTTGTTTTCCCCCTCCCGGTGGTATCAATCGGAATGCCTTATTTGTCTTTCCAGGAAAATGGATATCTCCAGAAAAGATTATCAGTTTAATTTTTTCTGCTTTTTTCTTCACTCGGACCAATCCACCTACCCGACTTCTTCTATTTAAAGTGATTTGTGTATCTACCCCAATAATACTATTGTGCCGTACCATTATGGAAGAAGATTCGGCCAAAATGTGGACTTCCACGGGAATAAAAAAAAATGGATTGACTTCCTTTTGATATTTTGGCCAAAATACCTTGACTCCTCGATACTCAACCAAATTCTCTTCGTTGACGATTGAATTCAGCTCTCTAGTCTCATATTTAGTAAGTCCCGAGCTCTTTCTTATATATCGAGGATCGTCGAAATAAGCAAGAATACTATTTCTACGGAGAATACCATTTCTGGGGATTTCAATTGAGATACCTGAAGAAGGTATTAGTTGGTTCTCGCCTTCTTGAATCGAGTCGAGTGGGATGATGACTCTATTTCTTCGCCTCTTTGCCAATAAATCAGAATTCCCGTCGAGAATGCCCGGATATCTGAGATTACAACGACCAGTACATGTCATTCGATTAAGTTCTGAATAATCAGGAATCCTATCTCCTTTTTTATTTTTACCAGAAAAATACGAACTAAAAAATTTGTGTCTCACTTGATTATTAGTTACTGAGGGGTTAGAAATATATCTTCGCTTAACAGAAAGAGAATAAGCGTTCATTTGATCTTGATCCTTGTGGATCGAACAGGGGCCTAGACTAGATCTCCAGGGCTCCCCTAATAATATCCATAAATGACTTGTTTTTGGTAAGAGATGAATATTACCATATGTAAATTCAGGTGCATGGTACACATCGGTATTCCAGTGCATTTCGCCCTCTGAGTCAGAATAAATATGTTTTCGAACCTTCTCTTTCAAATTCAAAGTGGATGTTCTCGCGCGAATCTCAGCAATGACTTGTTCTGATTCTACATATTGATCGTTTTGAACTAAAAGAAAACTTTTGGGCGGAATACACACATTGTGTATAATATCTTCACTCTCAATAGTTACATATAAGTCTCTAGAACATAGAAAAGCAGGATGTCCATGACGTGTACGTGTCGGATGAACCAAATCCTCATTGAATTTGATTTTTCCATTAAAAGGGGCTCGCACATGTTCTGCAGTACCCCCTGTGAATACTCCGCCAGTATGAAAAGTTCTTAATGTTAATTGAGTACCCGGTTCTCCAATAGATTGACCTGCAATAATACCTACAGCTTCTCCCAATTCGACCAGGTCGTCATGAGCTGGACTCCGGCCATAACATAATTGACAAATCCAAGATGTACTCCTACAAGTAAAGGGGGTTCGAATAGAGATTGGTTGTGCTCTAAAAGTTATGAATCTATTGACAAGTCCAACCCCAATATCTTGATTTCTAGTAGCAATGCATCGCGAACCTATATATATATCATCTGCTAATACACGGCCAATTAATGTTTGGATAAAAATCCTGTCCGCCATCATTCCATTTCGAGGACTTACAGAAATACCGCGAACGGTGCCACAATCTGTTCGACGTACAACAATATGTTGCACTACTTCAACAAGTCTGCGCGTGAGATATCCTGCATCTGATGTTCGGATAGCGGTATCCACAACTCCTTTACGCGCTCCGTAGCAAGAAATAATATATTCTGTTAAAGAGAGTCCTTCGCGTAAATTGCTTTGAATGGGTAAATCAATCATTTGTCCTTGGGGATCCGACATTAATCCTCTCATACCTACTAATTGATGTACCTGAGACGCATTTCCTCTGGCTCCCGAAAAAGACATTATATGGACTGGATTAAAAGGATCGGTCATCCGAAAATTAGGAGTCATTTCTTGTCGCAAATATTCACTTGTGGCATACCATATCTCGATTGATTGACGTAATTTTTCTACCGCGTGTACATTCCCATAATGATGGTGTTTTTCCAAAAGAACACTTTGTTGTTCAGCGTCTTGAACGAGCCATCTTTTAGAAGGTATTGTTAAAAGATCATCAATTCCTAATGAAATGGATGCGGCGGTCGCTTGTCGGAAACCCAGAGTCTTTACTTGATCCAGGATATGTGATGTATATCCTATTCCATAGTGATCAATAAATCGACTAATAAGTCGTTTCATGGCAGTTCCGTCTATCACTTTATTGTGAAAGACCTGAGTGGGCCGTTCTGCCATCAGTACCTCCATATTGCGTTGCGCTGAGTAGAATTTGACAATGGGTTTGAGTCAGTGATTGGAAAACTTCCTTTTCTAGATCTTGATTCACGTAGAAATTCCGCATTTCTAGTCCTAGTTAACCCGGTGAGACTCGAATTCGCGCTGGTAGCATAGAATTATAACAGCCCTGCCAAAACCCCTGTATGGCTTCTTCTATTTCTCGATAAAGAGAAATATGACCAAGAGTGGTTCGAATATATATATAAAGAATTTCTTTTTTTATACTTCTTACTATTAGATAGTGTCCATAAATCTCATAATAGGTCCCCAAAGATTCATAGTGAATTTCGATAGGAGCTTCTCTTGCAGCAATAACACGTTGATCTAGTCGCCACCGCAGCCACAAAGGACTACCTAAATTGATTCGTTTTTGCCGATAAGCTCCAATTGCATCATAGGCATTACAAAAAAAGGGTTCTTTTTTTTTTGTATACTTATAGTTATTATCTTCATTTTGATAGTTTCTACGATTACATGGATTATACCTATTTACACAAATACCCCGACGATTTCCACTCGTTAAGACATAGAGTCCACTAAGCATATCTTGAGTTGGTGCAGAAATGGGATCTCCAATAGTTGGAGACAAAAGATTCATATGAGAAAACATAAGTAAACGTGCCTCTGCTTGAGCCTCTAAAGATAAAGGCACATGAACAGCCATTTGATCCCCGTCAAAGTCTGCATTGAAGCCCTTACAAACTAATGGATGTAAACAAATAGCACGCCCTTCCACTAAAACGGGGAGGAATGCCTGTATACCTAATCTATGCAGAGTAGGCGCTCTATTCAGCAATACAGGATGGTCATCCAGAATTTCTTGAAGTATTTCCCATACAATAGGTTTTTTTTTCCGAATTTGACTCTTAGCAACTCCTATGTTCGAAGCAAGATGTTTTCTAATTAGGTCACGAATTACAAATGCCTGGAAAAGTTCTATTGCAATTTCGCGAGGCAATCCACATCGATGTAATGAAAGTGAAGGGCCCACGACAATCACTGACCGCCCTGAATAATCGACTCGTTTACCAAGCAGAGTCTCGCGAACTCTTCCTTCTTTGCCTTCAATTACATCTGAAAGCGACTTGTAAATTCTATTATGATCATCCCTCATTGGTTGTCCGCAGATTCCATTATCAAGAAGTGCATCCACGGCTTCTTGTAGCAATTTTTCCTGAGATATTATTAATTCTTCTGGTGTAGCTATACTTGTTGTTAATAGATCTGTAAGAGTATTATTCCGATAGATAATTCTTCTATAGATTTCATTAATATCCGAGGTCACTAGTTTATCCTCATCTATATGATAGATTGGTCTCAACTCAGGAGGAAGAACTGGTAATAGACGCAAAACCATCCATTTTGGTTCTATATTTGTGCGAATAAAATGCTTAGCCAATTCCATGCGTCTAAGCAAAAAATCTTTTCTTCTTCCAACTTTTCGATCTTCCCATTCATTCCCTGTGGATTCCTCTTCCTCCAATTCTTTCCATTCTACCAATGAATAATCTATAATCATTCGTAAATCTAGATTGGCTAATTGTTGTCTGATAGAACCTCCTCCGGTAGACATCTCTCGATTTCGAAATGTATCGAAGCTCCGGGTAGTAAAAAAAATTGGGATCCTGTATTTCCAGGGTTGAATT